TTGAGCAATGAATTAATAAGTCGAATAAAAACTCTAGAAAAAGAAAAGATATCTCTTGCTCTAGATATACTCGAAAAAAGGACCAGATTATGCAATGATGAGAATGAGCAAGAATACTTGCCAAAAGCATATGATCCTTTTTTGAACGGACCATATCGTGGAACAATAAAAAAATTCTATTCACATAGAATCATGAATGATTTAATTACTTCTACAGAAGATTCCATAGAAATGTTTTGGATAAATAAGATTCATGGGCTCTTTTCTATTTCTAATAATTCCCCAGAATTTGAACATGAAAAGAATCCGCTTGATGGGAAATCATCATTGAATAATGAAGAAATCAGTAAAAAGGTTCCTCGATGGTCATACAAATTGACTGATGATTTAGAAGGACAGGATGAAGAAAATGGGGAAGAACTGAAGGAAGATGATGAAATTCGTTCAAGAAAAGCCAGACCGGTGGTGATTTATACTGATAAGAATCAGGATACCAATACTGATATTAGTAATATTGATCAAGCGGAAGAGGTGACTTTGATACGTTACTCGCAACAACCTGATTTTCGTCGGGGTATGATCAAAGGATCCATGCGTGCTCAAAGACGTAAAACTGTTACTTGGGAAATATTTCAAGCAAATGTTCATTCCCCGCTTTTTGTGGATCGAATAGACAAAGCATTTTTTTTTTCTTTTTTTGATATCTATCAAATGATTAATCTTATTTTTAGGAATTCCGTGGGGAGAAACCCAGAATTTAAAATTTATGATTTTGAGGAGGAAGAGACAAACACTAGGGATAAAAAATATGAGGAGAAAGAAGAGGAAAATCGACGGATAGAAATATCAGAAACTTGGGATAGCATTATATTTGCTCAAGAAATAAGAGGTTTGATGCTGATAACCCAATCTTTTCTTAGAAAATACATTGTATTGCCTTCATTGATAATAGCTAAAAATATTGGACGTATGTTATTATTCCAATTCCCCGAGTGGTATGAGGATTTGAAGGAATGGAATAGAGAAATGCATGTTAAATGCACCTATAATGGTGTTCAATTATCAGAAACAGAATTTCCAAAAGATTGGTTAACAGATGGTATTCAGATAAAGATTCTATTTCCTTTCCGTTTAAAACCTTGGCGAAGATCTAAAATACAATCTCATCATAGAGATCCAATGAAAAAAAAAGGAAAAAAAGACAATTTTTGTTTTTTAACAGTTTGGGGAATGGAAGCGGAACTCCCTTTTGGTTCTCCCCGAAAACAACCTTCTTTTTTTGAACCCATATATAAAGAACTCGAAAAAAAAATTAGAAAAGTGAAAAAGAACTATTTTCTAGCTCTAAAAGTTTCAAAAGAAAAAACAAGATGGGTCATCAGAATAGTTCTAGTTCTAAAACGAATAATGAATAAACTTGAAAAAGTGAACTCAATTTCTTTATTTGAATTGAGGAAAGTGAAAGTATATGAACCAAATGAAAATGCAAAAGATTCAAAAAAAAATAATGAGATTATTCGCGAATCGACCATTCAAATTCGATCCATAAATTGGACAAATTATTTACTCATAGAAAAAAAAAAGAAAGATCTTGCTTATAAGACAATCACAATCAAGAATAAAATAGAAGGAATCACAAAAGAAAAGAAGAAAATAGTCCCAGCCTATGATGATAAAAGACCGGAATTACAGAAACATATTTGGCAGATATTCAAAAGAAAAAATACCCGATTAATACGCAAATCACATTTTTTTATGAAATCTTTCATTGAAAAAATATACATAGATATCTTGCTATGTATGGTTACCATTTCTAAGGTCAATGAACAACTTTCAAGAAAAAAAATTTTCAATGAATCCATTTACAACGATGAAAGAAATCAAGAAGGAATTGATGAAACAGATCAAAATACAATGAACTTTATTTCGACTATAAAAAAGTCCTTTTCTAATCCTAATTTTTCTAATCCTAATATTAGTAATAATTCAAATACTTATTACGACTTATCTTCCTTGTCCCAAGCATATGTATTTTACAAATTATCACAAACCCAATTACTTAACAACCATCACTTGAGATCTGTACTTCAATATCGCGATCACGGGACCTATCCTTTTATTAAGGACAAGATAAAGTATTATTGTATGACACGAGGAATATTTGATTCCAAATCAAGGCATAAGAAAATTAATAAGTCTGGAATGAATGAATGGAAAAACTGGTTAAAAGGTCATTATCAATTTAATTTATCTCAGAGCAAATGGTCTCGATTAGTATCGAAAAAATGGCGAAATAGAATCAATCAACGTTGTACGATTCAAAATAAAGAATCAATGAAATTGTATTCATATAAAAAAGAAAAAGACCGATTAATTCATTACATGAAAGAAAATTTCTATGCAGTGGATTTATTCGCGAGTCGAAAAACAAAATTTAAAAAACACTACAGATATGATCTTTTATCACATGAATATATAAATTGTGGGGATAGTAAGGACTCATATATTTATGGACCAAAATTACAACTAAACAGGAACCAAGAAATTCCATATAATTTCAACACATTGAAACCCGAATCGTTTTATGTATTGTTAAATATGGCTATTGGTGATTATCTAGAGGAAGGATATATTATTGATACGCATAAAAATCTGGATAGAAAATATTTTGATTGCAGAATTCTTCATTTTTGCCTTAGAAACAATATCGATATGGAGGACTGGACCAATATGCATATCGGTACTAAAATTGATAAAAATACTAAGACTCAAAAAAAATTTATTAATATTAATAAATTGAAAAAAAAAGATTTTTCTTTTCTTACGATTCGTCAAGAAATAAATCCATCCAATCAAAAAAGTTTTTTTGATTGGATGGGAATGAATCGAAAAAGGGTTTATTGTACCATATCAAATCTAGAACCTTGGTTCTTCCCAGAGCTTGTGTTACTTTTTGATGCATATAAGATTAAACCGTGGATCATACCAATCAAATTACTTCTTTCTAATATTTATTATTATGAAAAAAATATTAGTCAAAATAAAAATATCAAAGATTCTATTAAAATAGAATTTAAAAATTCCAACCAACAAAAAAATGAAGAAGAGGGCCAATCAAATCTTGTATCAGATCTACGAAAACAAAACCAAAAGAAGTATCTTGAAAAGGATTACGCGAGATCAGACATTAAAAAGGGTAAAAAGAAAAAACAATCCAAGAAAAACAGGGAAAGAGAACTAGATTTGTTCCTGAAAAAATATTTTCTTTTTCAATTAAGATGGGACGACCCCTTGAATGAAAAAATGATGACTAATATCACGGTATATTGTCTCCTACTTAGATTGATAAATCCAAGGAAAATCGCTATATCCTCAATTCAAAGAGGAGAGATGCATCTGGATGTAATGCTGATTCAGAAAGATCTAGCTCTTACAGAATTGATAAAAAAAGGAATATTGATTATCGAACCAGTTCGTCTATCTTTAAGAAGGGACGGAAAATTCATTATATATCAAACCATAGGTATTTCATTGGTTGATAAGAGTAAGTACCAAATTAATAGAAAATACATAAAAAAAGGATATGTTGATAAGAAGAATTTTAATGGACGACATGGCAATATGTTTGTGAATGGGGATCAAGATCATTATGATTTCCTTGTTCCTGAAAATATTCTATCTCCTAGACGTCGTAGAGAATTGAGAATTCTAATTTGTTTTAACTCTCATAATTGGGATGTTGTGAATAGAAATCCAGTATTTTGCAATGAAAACAACATAAGAAACTCTGTACAATTTTTGAATGAGGACAAACGTCTTAATACAGATGCAAATAAATTCATTAAATGCAAGTTGTTTCTTTGGCCCAATTACCGATTAGAAGATTTAGCTTGTATGAATCGCTATTGGTTTGATACCAATAATGGTAGTCGTTTCAGTATGTCAAGGATACATATGTATCCACGATTCAGAATTATTTAATAGTATATTTCCTATATATCACACGCCATTTCGGTAGATGAAAGCCGAAAGATGTACGCATATGGTGTGTTACATTCTGGTACATGATACGTATTTACTTGCGTATCAATTCAATTGAATCTAGAAAGAAATCCCCAGAATCTTTTTAGGTGCAAAGAAATCTTTCTCTTTCGTGAATGCAGAAATGTATTATCCTTTCCTTTTTATCCAAATCAAATTTTCAATTTGATTTGGATAAAATAAACCAAAATACTATATGTAAACTAAAATTGAAAATTTTAGTTTTTAGTGTGTACTAGATTAAAAAAAATTGACATAATATAATAATTATTATTTTCTTTTTCCTGATCGGTAAAATCCATGGAAAAGAAAGAAAAGAAAAAGATAACAAAAAGTTTTATGGTCAAAAATTCACTCATTTCACTTATTCCACAAGAAGAAAAAGAAGAAAACAGGGGTTCTGTTGAATTTCAAGTATTCAGTTTCACCAATAAGATACGAAGACTTACTTCACATTTGGAATTGCACAAAAGAGATTTTTTATCACAAAGAGGTCTACAAAAAATTCTGGGAAAACGTCAACGTCTGCTGGCTTATTTGTCAAAGAAAAATAGAGTGCGTTATAAGAAATTAATTAATCAGTTGGATATTCGGGAGCGAAAAAATCGTTAATTTAATCGTTTGAATTATGAATTAGTAGTTATTAGATTTTAAATTTTGCTCCTTTTTGAGGAATTCGTGGAATAATGAATTAAGGAAGAAAAGATATGACTGTACCGGTTACAAAAAAAGATTTCATGATAGTTAATATGGGTCCTCACCACCCATCAATGCATGGTGTTCTTCGACTGATCGTTACTCTCGATGGTGAAGATGTTATTGACTGTGAACCCATATTGGGCTATTTACACAGAGGGATGGAAAAAATAGCGGAAAACCGAACAATTATACAATATCTGCCTTATGTAACACGTTGGGATTATTTAGCTACTATGTTCACAGAGGCTATAACGGTAAATGCACCAGAACAACTGGAAAATATTCAAGTACCTAAAAGGGCTAGCTATATCAGAGTAATTATGCTGGAGCTGAGCCGTATAGCTTCTCATTTGTTATGGCTTGGACCTTTTATGGCGGATATCGGCGCGCAGACTCCCTTTTTCTATATTTTCAGAGAGAGGGAATTGATATATGATTTATTTGAAGCCGCCACAGGTATGCGAATGATGCATAATTATTTCCGCATCGGAGGAGTAGCTGCCGATCTACCTTATGGCTGGATAGATAAATGTTTGGATTTTTGCGATTATTTTTTAGCAGGAATTGTTGAATATCAAAAACTTATTACGCGAAATCCCATTTTTTTGGAGCGAGTTGAAGGAGTGGGCATTATTGGTGGAGAAGAAGCAATAAATTGGGGTTTATCAGGACCGATGTTACGAGCTTCCGGAATACAATGGGATCTTCGTAAAATTGATAATTATGAGTGTTACAATGAATTTGATTGGGAAGTCCAATGGCAAAAAGAAGGAGATTCATTAGCTCGTTATTTAGTACGAATCGGTGAAATGAGGGAATCTATAAAAATTATTCAACAGGCTCTAGAAGGAATTCCTGGAGGACCCTATGAGAATTTAGAAGTCCGACGCTTTGATAGAGCAAAAAATTCCGAATGGAATGATTTTGAATATAGATTTATTAGTAAAAAACCTTCACCCAATTTTGAATTGTCGAAACAAGAACTTTACGTGAGAGTAGAAGCCCCAAAGGGAGAATTAGGAATTTACTTGATAGGAGATAATAGCGTTTTCCCTTGGAGATGGAAAATTCGTCCACCCGGTTTCATAAATTTGCAAATTCTTCCTCAGCTAGTTAAAAGAATGAAATTGGCTGATATAATGACGATACTAGGTAGTATAGATATCATTATGGGAGAAGTTGATCGTTGAAATGATAATTGATACGACAGAAGTACAAACTATCAATTCTTTTTCTACATCGGAATCCTTAAAAGAAGTATATGGACTCATATGGATCTTTGTACCCATTTTGACCCTTATATTGGGAATTACAATAGGGGTACTAGTAATTGTGTGGTTAGAAAGAGAAATATCTGCAGCGATACAACAACGTATTGGGCCTGAATATGCTGGCCCCCTGGGAATTCTTCAAGCTCTAGCAGATGGAACTAAACTACTTTTTAAAGAGGACCTTCTCCCGTCTAGAGGAGATGTTCGTTTGTTTAGTATTGGACCGTCTATAGTGGTCATATCAATTCTACTAAGTTATTTAGTAATTCCTTTTGGGTATCGCCTCGTTTTAGCCGATCTCAGTATAGGTGTTTCTTTATGGATCGCCATTTCAAGTATTGCTCCTATTGGGCTTCTTATGTCAGGATATGGATCGAATAATAAATATTCTTTTTCAGGTGGTCTACGAGCTGCTGCTCAATCTATTAGTTATGAAATACCATTAACTCTATGTGTGTTATCAATATCTCTACGTGTGATTCGTTGAACATGAACTTTATACTTCTTTTCTTTACTTCTAGGAAAGAAGTTGAATGTATTGAATAGATATTTTCTTTTTTATTCATCATTCGGGTCAATGAGTTAAACCGGATAGTTATATGAGTGAAACAAAACAACTTAGAAATTTGTAGTAAGAAGATAAAATCTCATTTCATATGTACAAGAATAAAGTTGAAATAAACATAAGCAGTGTAAACTGTTTACCCCAAGATTGAGATTCTTTCATTAGTCATCATATCTTGAAGCGGGTGTAAAAGATCAACTGTATGGAGTTTTCATTACTGTCTTGTATTTATTTCCATGCCGTAGATCAATCAAAAATCAGTGGACGGTTAGGAACACCAAAGTGCACAAAGGATTAGTAATGGAGATAATGTAAGGTATCAAAAAAAGAGATATTTCTGCATAAAACGAATCAAAATAGGGGCTTTAAGTTGGTAGAAATGATCAAGCAGTACTTCCCTACGATTCCGATCTAGAGTATGCTCCTATTCACTGATTAAAGAAATGACTATCCAGAACGAATTAATCCTTTATTTATTTATTTTTTCAAAGTACCCTCTTCTGAGATAGAAGAACAGGAACAAAAGAAACGGAATGTAATAATCGAATGAATAAAAAAAGATCTTTATTTATTCTTTTTTCCCCATCCATATCCGTCCATATGGATGGAATTCTTATCACGATTCATGAGCTAATTCCTAATTCTTTAAGTTCTTTATATTTATTGATATAACGAGTATTTTATTGAAAGGTTAAGTTATTACCGAACAAAGAAAAATACATTTTGATTATAAGGGATGAGATCAATTCCGAAGCACTTTTTTCTTATTCTAGCGAACGGAATTCCATTGGTTTAATTTGGGACTCTCTGATATCTTTATTCTATCTACCCCCAAAGGTGGTGATAATACCGAACCAGTCCTTACATTTATTTGTGGCCATAGAGGAGCCGTATGAAGCTGAGGTCTCATGTACGGTTTTGGAATAGCGATGGGAACAGTGATGTTATTATCGACTATAATTATCTAACAGTTCAAGTACAGTTGATATAGTTGAAGCACAGTCCAAATATGGGTTTTTGGGGTGGAATCTGTGGCGTCAGCCCATAGGATTTATAGTTTTCATAATTTCTTCTCTAGCTGAATGTGAGAGATTGCCCTTTGATTTACCAGAAGCAGAGGAGGAATTAGTAGCAGGTTATCAAACCGAATATTCAGGTATCAGATTTGGTTTATTTTATCTTGCTTCTTACCTAAATCTATTAGTTTCTTCATTATTTGTAACGGTTCTTTACTTAGGCGGGTGGAATTTATCTATTCCGTACATATCCATTCCTGAACTTTTCGGAATAAAAAAAATAGCTGGAGTCTTTGGAATGACAATTGGTATCTTTATTACATTAGCTAAAGCTTATTTGTTTCTGTTCATTTCTATCACAACAAGATGGACTTTACCTAGGATGAGAATGGACCAGCTATTAAATCTTGGATGGAAATTTCTTTTACCTATTTCTTTGGGTAATCTATTATTGACAACTTCTTCCCAACTTGTTTCACTATAAATAACAGAATATGATAACGATATTCTAGATTCATAACCTCTTTCAAACAAGAGAAAGAAACATCAATTTATTCATGGATATCTACAATATGTTCCCCATGGTGACTGGGTTCATGAATTATGGTCAACAAACAATACGGGCTGCAAGGTACATTGGTCAAAGTTTCATAATTACCTTATCCCACACAAACCGTTTACCTGTAACTATTCAATATCCTTATGAAAAATCAATTACGTCAGAGCGTTTTCGCGGTCGAATTCACTTTGAATTTGATAAATGTATTGCTTGCGAAGTATGTGTTCGTGTATGCCCAATAGATCTACCCGTTGTTGATTGGAGATTGGAAAGAGATATGAAAAAGAAACAATTGCTTAATTATAGTATTGATTTTGGGGTCTGTATATTTTGTGGTAACTGTGTCGAGTATTGTCCAACAAACTGTTTATCAATGACTGAAGAATATGAACTTTCTACTTATGATCGTCACGAATTGAATTATAATCAAATTGCTTTGGGTCGGTTACCAATGTCAGTAATTGGAGATTACACAATTCAAACAGTTATGAATTCGACTCAAATCAAAATAGATAAAGATAGACCCTTTGATTCAAGAACGATTACCAATTACTAAGATTTTGTTTTGATATAAAGGATCAAAACTTTTTTTTTGATTGGTCAGTAACTACAAATAATAACTAGTAATTATTGATTGTTGAGAATCACTCTTTGATTTAAACTGAGAATATATTTCTCGCGATAATTTCGAAATATACAATTCCAACTACTTTTTTATTCTTTTTCTTTTGGATAAAAAAGTAAGTAGGATTGGCCCAATAAAATAATTATATCTACCAATAATTATATCTATATATTAAATTAATCCATATTAAGATAAGATTTAATTCAATTAAGAACGTATCATATACAATAAAAAATGGGGTAACCCTTTTTTTCTTTCCTGGACCATTTAGTAAGGTCATGATTTTACTTATTTTTTTTTTTTTATACATTTTATACATAATGGATTTACCTGGATCAATACATGATATTCTTGTAGCATTTCTGGGATCAGTTCTTGTATTAGGGGGTCTGGGGGTAGTATTACTTACCAATCCTATTTATTCTGCTTTTTCGTTGGGATTGGTTCTTGTTTGTATATCCTTATTCTATATTCCATCGAACTCCTTTTTTGTAGCTGCCGCACAGCTCCTTATTTATGTGGGAGCCATAAATGTCTTAATCATATTTGCGGTAATGTTCATGAATGGTTCAGAATATTCCAATGATTCGTATTTTTGGACCATTGGAGATGGAGTCACTTCACTGGTTTGTACAAGTATTCTTTTTTCACTAATTACTACTATACCAGATACGTCATGGTACGGAATTATTTGGACTACAAGATCAAACCAGATTATAGAGCAGGACCTAATAAGTAACGTTCAACAAATTGGGATTCATTTATCGACAGATTTTTATCTTCCCTTTGAACTAATTTCTATAATTCTTTTAGTTTCCTTGATAGGTGCAATTACTATGGCTCGCCAATAATAAATACTTAGAATTTTAAAAGAATTACAAAATTTTTAGAATTGAAATTCTAAATAAATAAAAAATAGAAAGGTTTAAGGGTTTTAGTGAAATCCGTCTACTTTCTTTTGTTCTGTAATTGTTTCTTCTAGTCTAATTAATCGAATCGCTTGAATTGTTGATATTGAAATCAATTGAGATTGATAAGGAGTTAGTCAATGATGTTCGAGCATGTACTTTTTTTGAGTGTCTATTTATTTTCTATCGGTCTCTATGGATTGATCACAAGTCGAAACATGGTTAGAGCACTTATGTGTCTTGAGCTTATACTAAATTCGGTTAATATCAATCTCGTAACATTTTCTGATATATTTGATAGTCGCCAATTAAAAGGAAACATTTTCTCAATCTTTATTATAGCCGTTGCAGCTGCTGAAGCAGCTATCGGGCTGGCTATTGTTTCGTCGATTCATCGAAACAGAAAATCAACTCGTATCAATCAATCGAATTTGTTGAATAATTAGTGATAATTATCATGATCATATATTGAATAATCAGTTATAATGATCATATAAATCAAGACACCACACAACATAATAAAGAATAAGAAAATATAAATTAAATTGGGATATTTTTGTATTCTTTCACTTTCATATTCTATTAATTATTAGAATCATATTCTTAATGTTATTGGTATCATAATTTTTTATTTAATTAATGTATTTTCATTTTTTATCACAATTTTCTTATTAAAATTTTAATTATTTAATTTATTATTAATTTTTTTTATTATTTTATTGTAAATTGTAATTAGTAATTATTATTATTTATTTTTGTTATATTTATTATTATATTATATTATATTATATATTATAATAAATATTATAGTAATAATAATATATATAATATAGCATTAATTATAATATAATGGTAATGTTTTAATATATCAAATTAATGTATTATATTATATAATGGTATTTTTTTATATTATATTATATTATATTATATAATGGTATTTATATAATTACATTCTAATTTATAATGCAATTAATGTATTTATTATATAATGTTGTATAATACATTATATATTATTAAATTAAAATATTATTAAACTCAATTTCATATTAAATTTCATTAAATAGTAAATTACTAAATTATAATTAATATGAAATTTGAATGAAATGTATTTATATAAATATTAAATATATAAAATATAAAATATCGATTTGAATGATTGATCAATTTGTTTTGTTGGCCAATTTAAATTCACACATGCGACTCGTATGATCATGATTTTTGAAACGGAAATCAAAGTCTCTTGGCTTTTCTCATGAACAGATTTAGAAATATATTGATTCTTAAAATTTTGATAAACCACTGCTTCGTCTGGTGTCTACAATATAAATACTAATTTTCTACCAGATTGAAAATTTTTGATGTTCAAACCTGGAATTTATAGATCCAATGTCACATTCAGTAAAAATTTATGATACATGTATAGGGTGTACTCAATGTGTACGAGCCTGCCCCACAGATGTATTGGAAATGATACCTTGGGATGGATGTAAAGCTAAGCAAATTGCTTCCGCACCAAGAACCGAGGACTGTGTGGGTTGTAAGAGATGTGAATCCGCCTGTCCAACAGATTTTTTGAGTGTCCGTGTTTATTTAGGCTTTGAAACAACTCGCAGCATGGGTCTAGCTTATTGATACGTTACAAAAAAATCCACTTGAATCATTTGATTCCTCTTTACCGACAAAAGCCCGTACTCGATAAAATATATTATTCTATTCCGAGCACGGGTTTTTCTGGTCAAAACGTATCTTGTCTTTATCACGAATTATTTTCCTTGGTTAACAATACTTGTTGTTTTGCCGATATTCGTCGGCTCTTCCATTTTCTTTCTTCCTCATAGAGGAAATAAGATGTTTAGATGGTATACTATATGTATATGCTTATTGGAACTCCTTCTAACGACTTATGTATTCTGTTATCATTTCCAATTGGACGATCCATTAATCCAATTGGAGGAAGATTTAAAATGGATAGATATTTTTGATTTTCACTGGAGACTGGGAATCGATGGACTTTCCATAGGACCTATTTTACTGACAGGATTTATCACTACTTTAGCTACCTTAGCAGCTTGGCCAGTTACTCGAAATTCGCGATTGTTCTATTTCCTCATGCTAGCAATGTACAGCGGTCAAATAGGATCATTTTCTTCTCGAGACCTTTTACTTTTTTTCATGATGTGGGAGTTAGAATTAATTCCTGTTTATTTACTTTTATCCATGTGGGGAGGAAAGAAACGTCTCTACTCGGCTACAAAGTTTATTTTGTACACTGCGGGGGGCTCCATTTTTCTCTTAATGGGAGTTCTAGGTATGGGTTTATATGGCCCTAATGAACCCACATTAGATTTTGAAAGATTAGCTAATCAATCATATCCTGTGGCATTGGAAATAATATTATATTTTGGCTTCCTTATTGCTTATGCTGTCAAATCGCCGATTATACCCCTACATACGTGGTTACCAGATACCCATGGAGAAGCACATTACAGTACATGTATGCTTCTAGCTGGAATCTTATTAAAAATGGGAGCATATGGACTTATTCGGATCAATATGGAATTATTACCCCACGCTCATTCTATATTTTCTCCCTGGTTGGTAATAGTGGGAACGATTCAAATAATCTATGCAGCTTCAACCTCTCTCGGTCAACGGAATTTAAAAAAGAGAATAGCCTATTCCTCTGTATCTCACATGGGTTTCACAATTATAGGAATTGGTTCTATAACCGGAATGGGACTCAACGGTGCCATTTTACAAATACTCTCTCATGGATTTATTGGTGCTGCGCTTTTTTTCTTGGCGGGAACGAGTTGTGATAGAATACGTCTTGTTTATCTCGACGAAATGGGAGGGGTATCGATCCCAATGCCAAAACTATTTACCATGTTCAGTAGTTTTTCGATGGCTTCTCTTGCATTGCCAGGAATGAGTGGTTTTGTTGCGGAATCATTAGTATTTTTTGGAATAATTATTAGTCCAAAATATCTTTTAATGCCAAAAATGCTAATTACTTTTGTAATGGCAATTGGAATGATATTAACTCCTATTTATTTATTATCTATGTTACGTCAGATGTTCTATGGATATAAGCTATTCAATGTTCCAAATTCTAATTTTGCGGATTCTGGACCACGAGAACTATTTGTTTCAATCTGTATCTTTCTACCCGTAATAGGGATTGGTATTTATCCTGATTTCGTTCTCTCGCTATCAGTTGACAGGGTACAAGCTATCCTATCTAATTACTTTCATCGATAGTCTTTCATTAATGATAGGGAAATAGAATTTTTTGTTTTGTCTTCGATTTTAAGATTTTTTAAATCGTTCGCTGTACAATGCAAAAGAATAAAGTGAATTAGAATTGTAATGAGATGCATTTCGAGTTTTTGAGAACCGTTTGAACAAGGAATGATTCAAACGGTTCTCAAAAACTCGCACAACACAAACAAGAAGCTTTCTTTATATATGGGACGATGTTCTGTTCTTATGTATTCTTTATATAGTTTATTCAATTATTTATTCGTATTCGTGTAGTTTATTCAAGTAGATGTTAATGTGAATGAACCATAACTATGTAGACCTATCCCTAATAGATTGATTCCAAAATAGCATATCCAAATTATAAGAAATCCTATAGAAGCCACAAGTGCTGAATTCGTACCTTGCAAACTTTGATTTGTTCTAGTATGTAAATAAATCGCGAATATGGTCCAAGTAATAAATGCCCAAGTTTCCTTGGGGTCCCAATTCCAATAAGATCCCCATGCCTCATTGGCCCATACTGCTCCACAAAGAATGCCTATGGTTAAAAAGGTAAACCCTAAACTAATGACACGATAACTCCAATAATCCAAACGTTGAGTCAATTGATATTTATAATAATTTCGAAATGAAAGAAAAGAAGTTTTTTTAAAAAAACTTCTTTTCTCATTCAAATATTTAATCTCACCAAAGAAAAATGACTTAATTAAGAAATTTTTGCCTTTATCTTTACAAAAAATATCAATGTTTTTTCGAAATGTAATGACTAGAAGAGCGACTGATAATAACGATCCGCATAAAAGAGCTGCATAGCTTAATAACATCATACTTACGTGCATCATTAACCACTGAGATTGGAGAGCAGGTACTAATATTGCAGATTGATGCATTTCAGTTAAAAGACCCGACGTGGCAAAGCCTTGTGTAAAAATGGTACTTGGTGCGGTTATTGTGCTTAAATAATTTTTATGGTTCCCCACCTTGGAAATCATATGAATAATGGAGAAACTACACGAAAGGAAGATTAATGACTCGTATAAATTACTTAACGGAAAATGCCCCGAAGAAATCCAACGAGAAACTAATAATCCTGTTATAGAGAAAAAAGTGGCTATCATTCCTTTTTCCGATGAATCACGCAATCCCACGATTTCGTGGACTAATAAGGTCATCAAATGAATCGTAATCACAATTGAAATTATCGAAAAAGAGATATGAGTTAATATATGTTCTAAAGTCGTAAATATCATAAAAAGGGGTCCCCTTAGAGAATTGAAATCGGGAATTGAATACATTATGGGATCCTTTGTGTCTCTTTTAGAAGATTTTTTTTATAGGATTTATAGGATGCCGCCACTCGGACTCGAACCGAGATGCTCTAGCACTGCTTCCTAAGAGCAGCGTGTCTACCAATTTCACCATGGCGGCTTACTTGAAATAATAATAGTCAATTCATGTTGAATCGTCGAGATTCAAGGATTCAATTTAGGAAACATTAGAATCGATGAATAAAGATTCATTTAAATTCATATTTGAATCTTCATTCAATAAAATAATCTTTAATTAGTATCGTTGTAAGTTCAGTTTTAATAATTAACTTTCGTATACTAGAAACTAAGTTCTCCCCAAACAGTTGGAACTCGATAGTTTTGTTGTCCGTCGAGGTATAGAACTAAGAATTGTTCCTTTTCTATTTTTTTATTCGTTTTTCATTTATCCGATTTGATTTCATGGATTCAAACAAAACAAAAAAGATTTATTTTTCAATGAAGAAAGTTAAATGACTAGGATTTCATATGTATAAGTATAACAATTTCATCACTAAATCCAAAGAATTCAAAATTTTCTAACGATTTCGACACCTTAGTGTCATTCCTTAGTATCATTAAAGTATTAATATTCTTCATGATATATATTATATATATAATGATAATGGTAAGATTTACCAAACTAATTAGGTTTTTGGTTAGGCATATAACAAACAAAAGAATTTTAATTTCTATCACAATCATACTCTACCTTTCACAATAGAAAAATATTTTTCTATTGTGAAAGGTAGATAGGAAAAATAATACTCAGAACTCAATATACACACCCTTATTCTACATACCACATCTACATACCACAGCAACTAGTTCTAACTCATATTGATATTGAGGAGTTCAATACATTAATTAATGTGAATCATTCATCTTAAAAATTTTTAAGTTTTTCGGGGTATGTCAATTCCGATTATTCCAAGACTTTCTTATTTGTTTGTTGCACAAAAAAACTTTTTGAGCGCCCGGTGGAAACCGATTTCGCTAAAGAAAAAGCCTTTACTGCAGCTAAATATCCTTTTTTCTTCCAAATATTTCTATGAATACGTTTTTTTGACATAGAAGTACGTTTTTTGGGGACTGCCATTCAATTCAAAAAGGGTTACTCATTTTTATCGTTGTATGTGAAAGACATGTATTGTTCAAAATAGATCGTTCCTTTTAGTCATTATATATACTTATTCCGCGGTAGAATAGTTTTTTAAAAAGCATTTCACAAGCATATTAAACTATATTAAAATTAAACCCTATTAAAACAAACATAAACATCATAAACATATATATATATATGTATATATATTAATTACATTACGTTACATTACGCATATGTACACATCACATATCACATATATAACAAACACTAGGGATAAAAAATACAAGTGGAAGAAAGGAAGGAAATTTTTTTGGAAAAGGAATTTTTTTCTATTAATTGATTAAGTTCAGGGTGCCATGCCTGTAATTAAAATTCCAATTCGAACTACGAACTAGTAGTTAATCTATTAAACAAGATATTTCACTACCTAATAAAGATAACCTTAGTCATTTTTTATTTCAGTTCTATACGAAGTAAGGAGTATCTTCCGATAAACATAAGTTTTCCTTATTGTATTGAAATCCAATCAATCAGTTCCAGAAGGAGTTAGGGAATTTACTCTAAAAATTAACAATTAACAAATAGAAGTGCTTTTTTATTTAAATAAAATACGGATCATAGTATCCATATTCGAATCAAGTACTCCTTTTGGTATAACTCTTTTTCCTTACTATACTATATAATATGGCTATAAATTACCAGAATAGAATATTCTACTAAGAATAGAATAGTAGAATGATTAAAAATTTCATTTTGTTTTCTTATGGAACATACATATCAATATGCATGGATAATACCTTTTCTTCCACTTCCAGTTACTATGTCAATAGGATTTGGACTTCTACTTATTCCGACAGCAACAAAAAATATTCGTCGTATATGGGCTTTTCCTAGTGTTTTACTGTTAAGTATAGCTATGGGGTTTTCAGCCAATTTATCTATTCAACAAATAAATGGAAGTTCTATCTATCAATATCTATGGTCTTGGACCATCAATAATGATTTTTCCTTAGAATTCGGATACTTGATCGATCCACTTAGTTCTATTATGTCAATACTAATTACTACTGTTGGAATCATGGTTCTTATTTATAGTGACAATTATATGTCTCATGATCAAGGATATTTGAGATTTTTTGCTTATATGAGTTTTTTCAATGCTTCCATGTTGGGATTAGTTACCAGTTCCAATTTGATACAAATTTATATTTTTTGGGAACTAGTAGGAATGTGTTCCTACTTATTAATAGGATTTTGGTTCACACGACCGACTGCAGCAAGTGCTTGTCAAAAAGCTTTTGTAACTAATCGTGTAGGGGATTTTGGTTTATTATTAGGAATCTTAGGTCTTTATTGGATAACAGGTAGTTTCGAATTTCGGGATTTGTTCGAAATAACTAATAACTTGATCTATAATAATGGGGTTAGTTCTTTATTTGCTACTTTGTGTGCCTCTTTATTATTCGTCGGTGCAGTTGCTAAATCCGCACAATTCCCCCTTCACGTATGGTTACCTGATGCCATGGAAGGACCCACTCCTATCTCGGCTCTTATACACGCTGCTACTATGGTAGCAGCAGGAATTTTTCTTGTAGCTCGACTTCTGCCTCTTTTCATAGCCATACCTTACATAATGAATTTCATTTCTTTAATAGGTGTAATAACAGCACTATTAGGAGCTACTTTGGCTCTTGCTCAAAGAGATATAAAAAGAAGTTTAGCCTATTCTACAATGTCTCAATTGGGTTATATTATGTTAGCTCTAGGTATAGGTTCTTATCGAGCTGCCTTATTCCATTTGATCACTCATGCCTATTCTAAAGCTTTATTGTTTTTGGGATCCGGATCTATTATTCATTCAATGGAGCCCATTGTTGGATATTCACCAGATAAAAGTCAGAATATGGTTCTTATGGGTGGTTTAAGAAGATATGTTCCAATTACAAGAACTACTTTTTTATTAGGTACACTTTCTATTTGTGGTATTCCACCTCTTGCTTGTTTTTGGTCCAAGGATGAAATTCTTAATGATAGTTGGTTGTATTCACCAATTTTCGCAATAATAGCTTGTTTCACAGCGGGATTAACCGCATTTTATATGTTTCGGGTGTATTTACTTACCTTTGATGGGCATTTGCGT